GCCGCATTCTCCGAAGATTGAGGAACAAGAGGAGATCCATTAAAAGAAATCTTTCTCAGAGAGAAAATCTAAACAGTAACATCAAATCACAAACTACACGAAAGTTGTCCCTTTATTATGGGGATTTACCCATAAGGGAGATGCACAGAGGAAGAGAACGAACTTCATATATCCCTTTTTTACTCAATCAAGAAACAAGATCGGACGTGATTCCGGTTCGTCTCCGTTTTAGTGACACTCTTCCCCAAGCAAGGCAGCCGATAAGTCATCGAAGGGTTTGTTTGAATAATGGACTGGTAACCATTACTCATTTGAAAGTTTCCCACGGTGATCTAATATCTTTTAAAGAAAATTACGCGAGAACCCGCGGTGAAGAAATAAGGAGATCTTTCTATATCGACATATCAGTTGGAAAAATCATAGGCAAATTCCTACCGGTCAGAATCTGGAGAAGAACAAAAACTGAATGGTTCCGCTTACTCACAACTCAGAGGGGATGCCGCTTACTACTCAAATCCGGGTTTTTGCAAGAGTTGCGTTCTTATATGCAAGAAGAAGACTTAGAAAGAACAAAGAAGTTTGGATCCGCAAAAGTATGCTTAGGCAGTTCCTTCGCCGAGCACAACAGAATGAAGAGGAATTTGTTTCATTTCAAATACTTCTTCTTATTGAAAAGAACAATAGGGGAAGCGGAATTGAAAAGAAGGAAGGAGGAAGAGGAATTGAAAAGAAGGAAGGAGGAAGAGGAAAACCGAAAAAGAGCAATAAGTCCTTTTGTTTACAAGTCTTCTTTATATAGAAATTCGACCTATTGCTCCGGATCCCCGTTTACTAGGAAGATAAGAATCAAAAGAATCAAAAGGATCAAACTACCTACTCATTATTCGGAGGTGAATCATAGAACACTAAAAGCTGTGGTATCTTATGGACCTAACATAGGTCACATCCCTCACGACATAAGATTGAAAGATCCAAACCTTCCTCTTCGGAGCGGAAACGGACGTGGCCAAAACATATAAAAAAAGATCGGCCTAGTCGCTCATAGGGACATATCTATCCGGATAGAGGATAGTCTAGATCAATTTTTAGAAAAATCTCTCTCTATATAGATAGGTATCTCTGTGGATAGAGATAAAGATAGGGATCCCTCGAAATATATGGAAAAAGTGAACTTTTTGACTACTACTACTATTTCTTATACTTTTTCAAGGAAACATCGTTTTTTTGATTTTTACTGAATTGGTCGGAGCGTAGACGAGCGAGCAGAGCCCAGGAAAGAGGTCAGATCGTCATAGAGCAGTCGACTATAAGTATAAGACTGCTGGCCTGAGAGAAGGCAGTCTCTCTCGGGAAACATGGCCCAATTTCTCTTCTTTCTTTTCACACGGGCAACAATTGGGAATAAAACAGACCATGAACATGAGTTTAAAATGTAAAAAAAAGGTCTGAAAGACTTATTCTTTTGGAGGATAAGAGAATTAAAAGATTATTTTTTGATGTTATTATGTGTTATTTACTACCTTTGGCTTTGGGAAAAGTTTTCGACTTTGGAAGTTCTTGACAAGTCCCAAGTGGAGGGGATTAAGAGGTCATTAAAGAATTCTTCCTTTTAGTTCTCTTCGATGTATCGATCATGCATTCCTAAACCACATAAGCCGGGGGAGATGCGCCCCATTAGACAACCTCATAAGGCAGACATCATTGTCATGGATACGGCTTTTGAACATCGTTTTTGAAGACATCTTTCTAACGTACTCCCATGGGTTTCGAAAAGGGGGAGGAGTCATCCCCTTTTTCGCTCATGTTCAAAAATTGGGAAAGGTTGATAGACTCATTCAAGCAGATATAGTAGGTTATTTTTAAAATATTAATATTCTTTCATTTCAACATTAAACGCGCATATTGGGCAAGGTAATGATGCCTTCTGTAATCTGATTGAAGCTAGTGATATCAAAGATCAGAATCGAAAAAGTTATGCATTCATTTTTAAAGGAATACAGCGGGTAAGCCCCTTATCTCCAGTTCTTTTGAATATCTTCTTACAGAAACATATCATGTTGATTCATATTTTGAGTCAAAAGAAGGAATTTCTTGTTGTTATATATGCAGATAACTTTGTATTTGCTATTAAGAAGGGGCCAGAGTCTGAAAGAGTAAGCCAAAGCTTCCAACAGATGTTGAAAGAGTCTGGCAGGAAGAAGCCTAGTACCAAGCGGCAGTAAGCCTCGGTTCGAATTAGCAGAGAGGTCAGTTTTAGGAGGTCGGTGTCCAGTGGAGTTCAGCGATAAACTATAAGTAATACATACCTATTTGTTGCGATGTGATTGCTTCGCACCTTTCAATATTTCTTTGACTTCTAGTGCTATCTTCCATCCGTTCCAGTTCATGGATCTTCTTCTTGTTGTAGAACGAGAATTGGATTGATTCCTATAGTTCTCTATTTGCAAATTCATTACTTAATAACGATCTTATAGGCTTTGTCTCAGGCAGATCTGGAGCGACTGGATTGAACAGAAAGTACTCTCACACTATAGAAAAAGTAAAGTCCACTAAAAGTACATGCACTCTTTTCTTACACTTATAGAGGTTCGAAGAAATGAGTAAAAGGTAGACTAAGTGATCAATCAAGATCTTGTCTCAAAACCTACTCTTAGAAGGCTCATTCCAGCAGCCTTAGCACAAGCAAGTAGACCGTCACAAAAGAGAATGAAATCAAAACCGGAGAATGAAATGCTTTACTTATAATACTAAGACAACCAGGCACTTCACTTCAGGCTTTGATCTGCGACTTACAGAACTGTTTTGCTCTCTTTGGTGAAAGGCTCCTGGAAGAAAGGCTCGACAGGTTGGAACATAAACACGCTATACTCTTTATATGATATTTTTTGTTATATGATATTTTTTGAAATAAGTAAGGGGTAAGACAAGCTAAGCGAGTTGGCTATTCATTTCTATAAGCAGGGAGTGATGCGAGAGATAGCATCATCTATTAGGAAAAAGCAACTATTGTTCTTTATTTAGGAGCTAGTGTTAATTTACTTCCTACTTCTGTTTATGAAAAATAGGGATTAGTGGCATTAAAAACCACTGAGGTGATCCTCATAATTATCATTTATAAGTTTAACTACACCCTTATCCAGAAGGAAAGCTAATAGCAAAGTACCTATATTATAGGGACTCCTTTCGAGTTTATCCTTTTCATCTATATTATTGGCAGGTATCTTATCCTGATTCATATTATTTGGTACGACTTTCTCTTTATCAGAAGATGAATCAATCTTATCTGAAGAATCATTCATCTTTGCTGATGAAGCTGCCTTCCGCTTTGATGAGGCAGCCTTCTTTGAAGAATAATTTTGACTCTTCTGAGTTTCATCCATAGCAGCTGCTGACTTTTCCTGGTTTTTTTCACTACTACGCGCAGACTTTATTTCTACGTGAGCTCCTACTGTACTATCGAGTTTGTCAATTATTGTAGCAAGACGAACCAAATAATCCTTCCCGCTCCCGTGCATGTAGTTATTAAACAGTATACCTAGAACAGAAGTTATAATACAATCCAATTACATTGGATTTATTTGGTTGATGATATAGATATCATCTTGTATAACTAATCTTTATTTCACATACTCTTTAGCATTTGCGACATGCAGCATTTCTTCATCCGTATAAAATCTGCTCTTCATACTGCCTTTCACCTCTGAAAAAGGATGTTCTCGATGAGGTACCTCATCATCCTCATAAAGGGTTACTCCACTATTATTTAAGTATCTACCTTTATTAAGAATTTTTATTAGCTTACCGGAATAATTATATATCGATTCTTCATCGAACATAAGACAGCTTTTTTCTAATACACATTCCATTTCCTCTAGTAATTCTTTTTTTTTAAGGGTCATGCGTTTTAAATATTCTGTCTTTAAAATCCACCAATATTTTGAGCGCTTGTATGCGCATATCTTCTTTTAGAGTCCTTTTCACCTCATTATCTATGGCTTTATAGCACACTGGTAAAAACTCTTTATCCTAGAAATAATATAGAGCTATAAACTCCTTCTTACTAGGTGGAACTTTTTTTTTAAATAGTCTGAACCTCCCAGTTTGTGGCTGTAGGAACTTGTTTACACCAGCGACTGTCACTATTAATCTCATCGGGTTTCTCATAGTTTTATTTTTCAATGTAGGGGTAATCTTATTAAGATGATACGGCTTTACCGAATCTGGAAAATTCCTAAATGATCGACTGAAATATATAAAAAACGAATTATGGATTATTGCGTATATGTTCGAATGCAAAGAAATTGCGTATATAATTGAGCGAGCGAGTGGCTGGTGCCTACACAAATTCAAGAATTCAAAGTCATGGAACTAAACTGTGTTCAGCCAGTCAAAGCAATAGAATCTAGTATCAGCAGTTGTGCACCTGTTGCCTATATTATAGGATTTCTTTATGCAACCCCTACCAAACAAGGTAGTACTCTTAAGAAGACAACGCTCAGCCGGTCCCTGTGATATGCTTTTCATTTTCATATTCCTCCCCAGTTTATTCATATCCTCAGTTTATTCTAATAAGTATTCTACATACCTTGCTATAAACAGACAGTGAAAGAGAGATAGAAGTCTGTTGTGTGGCATCTTTCGGTATAGCATCTTTGGGTTGTGGATCCCATAGATAGCGCGGATAGAAAATGATAAGACTGACTACTATGGAAAACAATACATCTCTTACAGTTTCAAAGCATTAAAAAACTCATTGGAATCGCATTCCTACTCCTTTCGGTAAACCAGATGGGCGAAAGATGCGCAAATCGAATACAAAAAAAAATAATCTTTTTCTTTTCTCTTTCTAGACCAGCCGAGGAGGGCACACAAGAAAAGGTCTTTCAACTGATAGCAAACACGTACAGATGTAGTAGGGTAGCCAGAGCCTGCCAGTTTTTCATTAAACAGGCATGATAGTCTTCAACTGAAAAAAAGTAGTGCGGAGAACTAGTAAGAATTGTGCCTGCCATTCAATTCGTGACGTGGATGATCCGCCGAATTCATTGCGGAATCGATTAGGTGAAACGGCTCTGCAAAGTTTGTTTGTTCATAAAGGCTGCATGCAGCCATGCAATTCGTACTGCATGGCGATATTACTCTACCACTCTATAAATGGAGGCTCGATAAGTGTCTTCACTTCATCACAAAGAAATTGAGTACTAGCACGTATGGCTATGGATGCTACAAACAGGCTTTCCGCAATTGCTGCCGAGATGGAGCAACTGCAAAATGAAATGCAAGAGCACCATGGAGCGCTAGACTCCCTTTTGAAAAGTGTTAGAACAAGGGTGGATCCTGCAAGGAAAGAAGCGCGCATTCGCGCTACCAGAGAGCGCATAGAGGGTTTGGAGAAGAGGCAGCAAGCGCTGCGGGCGGAGCAGCAAGCGCTCATTGTTCATGGAGCACTTGGTCGCCTGGGAGACTAGAATAGAAGAGTCCGTCGACTCTTTTTAGTTTTCTAAGGTTTAAGTGTCTGGAGACATTTGTTTTCATGTCTGGTGTTCTTTGTCTTAGTTTGATGGGGATCTACTCCTATGCTAAGTGTCTTTGTTTGGTTTGATTTGTTGTGTTTGCATGTATGGGCTAGCCGTCAGTGTTCAATGCTTATGTTAATATAATAACGTCAAAATGTGCTGCAAATTCATGTTCAAATTGAAATAAGGCCGAAGGGCTAAGTGTACTACTGGAGATTAAGCCTTTCCTGCTCTGAAGTTTCCTTTTGAGTCTGCGCCGTCTGAAATACCAAACCCTAAATCTTGCTAGTTCAGTTCGTGTGTTTTACGTGAGCGCGCTTCACTAGTGTGTGTAGAAAAAACACACTAACTTGATCATAAAAGAAAGTGAAACGTTTTGTCTTTCACAAAGTAGATACAATTACCCGCAAGCGCCTCACATGCGACGAATGGACCTTAGCCACGAGTTGTCCGGCCTAGACGCTGATAACGCGAAGACACCTGGGGAAGATCGGCTAAAAAGGTCAGTCGGTGAGTGAGCTAACCATCCAAACTAAGAGACACACTGAAGCTCCTGCAATAGGGCAGATCGCTGTGAAGGCAGATTTGTTTCCATAAGGATGATCAGCCTGATCGTAAACCACCCTAGTGTCCCGGGGCGAGAAGCCACGCTTTGCTGTTGATGGTCATTTCGAAAAAGGTTCTAATAACTTCTGTTGGAAGGCTTTGTCCCCGGTCTTGTTCTCCTAACTAAGATTCCATTCTTCGAAACAGAAGGCCGGCCAGCCCATGGAGCTGCTTCTCCTTTTCTCCTCCGCAGGCGTCCATTCCAAATCCAAACAAAATAGGTTTAAATAAACAAACAACAATCCGTTACTCGTTATCCGGATAAAAAAGTCTTTTTCGCATATTTTATCAGGGAGGGGGAGGGCTAATTCCTTGACCAACCCAATTGATTTGAGCCCTCCCCCAATTTAGGACTCCTTGTAAGAAGAGTTATCAAGCGCAAGGGAAAAGGCGACGCAAGCCAAAACCAGTCTTAATTAAGGGTGTTCTAATTCTGTTCTTATTGGATCCAGTTGGAATTGTAGTTCTCTTTGCTGTTGTGCCAATCGATCTCGAAAACGATTCTTGCGACGGAGATCAGCTGAACTCACACATTCCACCTCATGCTCTGCTGATGTAACTGGCTCCTTCAACTCCATTCGGATCGGATCATAAAAAATAAGGTCGCACGCGGAAAACAAATTATCACGAGCTAGTGGTTCCGCTCTAATAAAGTTTTTTATAACACAGCAGGCAAGTGCAATGTACTTCAGCTTCCACTAGAAATAGGGCATGTCCCTGAGAATAGGAAAACGGGACACCAAAACATCTCTCGATAACATTTCTCAATGATGAGTGCAAGTAATTAAACCGCTCTTGTGGTCGGGACACCGCCTTCTTCTCTATAATCACGCAAGTGGTACCGCTCCCCACGGTAAGGAGAATGAAAGCCAGGCATAAACGTAGAGCCTGAGTCCACAAGATAGTATTTTCTCGGTGACGATAGTGGCCATTTTCCGGTTCAGTGATTGTCTCCAGAAAGATTCTAGAGTCATTTGCCGTACCCTCCCAACCAACCATCACATATGTGAAACTCATGTGAAAATAAAAAGCACACAAACTCTTCAGTGTTGGCGAAACTCGTTTTCCACGATAACGTATTTGGTTTGCTGTTGGAACTCGGGCAGAAATGTGTGTCCCGGCTCCAACGCTATTCTAGAAATGAAATAACCTATAATAATGAATTAGAAAACTCAACTGTTCTTTGTGATTCGGTACCGCTTGAACTAACTGGCCCAATTCTTGGTAGGTACTTATTAGGGGAAGGCCAACCACCGAATGAACAACGATCTCCCGGTCCCACTTGATTCAAGGGGAATTTAGGGAACCCTGCGGACTTTACTCTTTTAAGGAATGTTTGCGGATTATCGTAAAAGAGGAGATACAGAGCCTCAAAAAAATCACATCAAGCTAAGTGCAAACAGGTGTTCAACAATCAAGATCACAAGAAGATGCTCGAGCCAAGTCATATAGTGGATGCAGAAGAGGTACCAAGGCAATAACAACGATGATCCTCCTGAACAAGGCGCCTTTTATTCAGCTTCATTTTAGGTAAAAAACAGGATCCATAGGTTTGGCTGCCACAATTATAACAGCTTCTCAACACAACTGATTTATTTACAGATGAATACTATAACGCCAGTTTTTAAGTAAACCCTAATTTAAAGTAGTTCACTGCCCTTGCTTCTACTTCCTAGTTGCATTGATATCTAGGTTCCAGTGTAGTAAGTCTTCCAAATGTATAAACACATCACATTTCTGGTGTGGTTGAAGCTATGATTATGATCGGTTGGGCGATCCGCCTATAGCCAGCCTTGGTCCCGGGGGAGCATTCACAAAGGTTTTTCTTCTAAAGGAAAGAGGCTAAGAAGTTCCAGGTGAGCGATCTACTCATCTTCCTGCTGAAGGCAATCTCTATTACCGGAACGTTTTTTCTTATTCTTTACCCAGGCAGGCCGATCTCAGTTCCGTTAGTAGTTATAGAATATATGGTACCATGATGTATTATTAGTTGGAACCAAGCATTATAGAAAGTACTAGTTATTACAAGCCTAGGTAGAGTGCTTTTATTCAGCCAGGTGAAGCTCCACTCAACAGCTTCCATCCGCAGGGGGTCTTCTTTACAGGGGCCATCAACAAGTAGAGGAAGGTCGATTGGATCATGTCCGAATGTCATCCCATTGCAGAAGAGTGAAAAGCAGATTTATGTATACATACCATATGACTGAACAACTCTTTTGACTGCTGACCTGTAGGAGGAAGCACGGGACTCGTTATTTCGTATGGAAACCCGCGGAAACAAAGGCCTCGAAAGAGGAAGCAAAGGAGGCAAAGGGTAGCCAAACCTATTTTGAGTTAGCTTCCTTGGCAAAGGCAACTCTCAATTACTTTCTTTCCATTCGCGCGAATTCCTGTATTTCTTTGTTCGCTAATCAGAACATTTCCATGATTCCTTTGTTCAAAACCAGATCCGAATCCGAGTGACGGCCTTTCTTCCTATTCGAAAAGAAACAACTACTGTCACTCCTGCTCCAAATAAAGCTGATCAAGAAAGCAGAGCCATAACTTCACCTGCAACCCAACCCTATGCTAAAGAAGGTGCAAGAAAAGCTTATGCTGGTGCAAGAACTTACCCTCTCTACGAAAGAGACCCTCCCACTGCCCCAGCGCCCACTTCCTCGGACCGGACGAGTTATATTCCTTTTTAGCTATTTCACCCTGTCTCCGCTTCTTCTATATCTGATGATACCTTAGCCGAGGACGAAAACGACTACGAGGAAGAAAACGAATGAAGGCCGATTTCCTTTTCCCGGTGGTGGCTACCTCGACTCCAATAACAAAGAAGAACTGTTTATTTTTTGCATTTCTAATAGAGAGCGAAGACTAGGCTTATGATGTCTCATATATAGTGGATTTGTCAACCGATGGATCTTCGCTACGCGCCTACTGATGTATGAGTTTATTTGTGTTCTTTTCTTGTTCAAGCAGAACTCAACTAGAGAGTTTATGTCAAATAGAAGAGTTGTTCTTAGGGAAAGTGTGTCAGTACCCACTGCCGGGATAGGTCAAATAGGTGGTGCGTACCTGAGAGAGAGAAAGATAAGCAAACTAGATATTATATTACTCCTCTCTTGTCTTATTTGTATGCGTCACTAGGATTCCTTCCTTTCTGACTACGCAGGGTTCTTGCTCACCTCCTCCTCTCTAAGCTAGGAAAGAAATGTATTGGATAAGCAACAACAAATCAAAAGGTATGAAGTGAATCCCCTTTGTACGAAGAGTAGGAGCCCAAGACGGGCTAACTAAATGTCGAGTATACCCCGGAGGAATACTAAGTAACAAGTGCGAGCGCTAGGGGTACCAAGTCCAGTGCCTGCGAGAGAATACCCTGCGGCAGAAACGGGAGGGAGCTGAACCATATTTGGAATGAGCGCTTGCCAACCGTTTACTGGCATACTACGTAATTGAAAGTTGAACCCCCGAAACGTCTCAAAATTGGAAATACCGAGGCGCGCAGCGATGTTTCATGAAGTAAATCCAGGTAAACCTAGTCGTAAACAAAAATGACATAGTAGCGAGAGCCAGATAGGGAAGGCACGGGAAGCTGTATGCGTTAACCAGATGATCGGGTTTATGGAAGAAGCGGGCGGGAGTTGGGCTGGGCTAGGACGAGGTTAGAGAAGCTGGACCAAGCCATGCTCGAGCAAGGCAACATAGGCCAAATCAGACTTAATGGCAGCTTCCAAGAGGTCAATTGGCCCTGAGGGCGGCACTGGTCATTATTGACCTCAACATTGTGGGAGGTTTGACGATAATTCGGCTCTTGCTGTTGAGGAGTAGACTGAGTTTGTTGTGAGGGCTGCTGACGCTGCAGTTGGCATTGCGGGGCTCTCTATAACGTGAGAGGAGCTGGAGCGGAATGGCTTGAATTGCTTTTCTGAATTAACTTCCAAACTATTAATGAAAAAGAATTCAATAGAATTGAAGTGAAAGAAATAAGTAGCGGCGCTTTGCTTGCTTGGAAACGAAGTAGCAGATTTATTAGTAGTCTTTTCTTGGCTGGTAACTATTCAAACTGAGCTAGCCCTCTTTCTTGATACCTATGTACTGTCCACATAGAGTACTGTTTCGTGAAAACCAATAGGCATTCTACGACTACGAAATCCAAATGGAAGCAAGCCCTCCCTAGCTTGGTAGAATCTGTTTCCAGCTGAGGAATTGGAATTAGCACATCGAAAGAGTGAGGCCAAATTGGAGAAGATCAATTCTATCACGAAAGAGCTACTCGCTTCATGCCCCCCTCTGTGTGGAATTCCCTTTCATCGTTTTTTGTAGACTCAGGAAAAACTGCTCCGTCTCAAGCTCTACTCAGACCTTCTTCTCCGTCAAACCGTGGATTTGGATTCCAGTAGCCTATGAACGAATTCCCGATGCCATTTGTCAAGATCTGGTGGTATCCGAAACTATTATATTCCTGGTACTGCCCAATCGATTCTTTATCTCAAAGCTCTTGATCAAAGCAATGGAGAGTTAAAAATAGGAGCCCGAGCTCTCATTCTAAGACTGTTCACTTCCATTCTTGGGCTGATGGGAGCTTTCCTTCAGAGCCAGGACGGATTCCTTATTTAGGAAAAGATAGAGATCAGACTTTCGATTTGCTTCTTCTCGCTCACCTTCTTTCCTTCTGAGTCCTCCCATGGATGATACTTTTTTTAGTTACTATTCGTGTCGGTGCCTTTGTCCGACTTTGTATGCCCAATCACCTACTAAGCAAACAAGGACTTCCCTTCTCTTGGTTTTCCGCTATGACAAGGTTCAGTGGACTTTCCAGTGGCTAGTTTCATTGTCTAAGCTAAGCTCCTTTCATACTTAGTCTATCTTTTCTTTATGGCCTATGGACCTACGACACCTCCAGAAGGATGGTGCGCCGCATACCAAGCGACTGAGGTGCTTAACTTCGACGATTGGGGATCGATCCCACTTGACAATTTCCATAGAGAATGATATGTTGTTGGTAACATGTGGATGGATGCCAATCAAGTAGAAAACTTTCTAAGTGGTTCACAAGTGAAAAGGAGTTTTTGGTAATTGGACATGTTGTGCTTGACCACCCAGGATGAGTAGCAGGCTTAGCTATCGAAGTGATAGGCCCGTAGACCATTTTCTCTTTATTTCTCGGAATAGCTAGCTAGAATCTGTTAGCGATGATTGGTATTTGCAAGTTTCCGCTTCGAGTTAGTCGATCTTTCCCAAGAAAGGCTAGAGGGAGACATTTCGAAAGGTCTTTCTTTGAAGCCAGGACAAGGCCCATGAGATTCATTAAGTAAGTAGTGGGGCAGCCTTCTTAGAGAAGATTTTTTTAGAAAAGCAGAGCGAGAGCGAGTAGGTAGGAAGTGTAACGTTGAGATCTCTCCCTTCTCCCTCCGGGTTCCTTAGTTTGATAGGTGATCCTAGCATTTTCAGTAAGCCAACCAAAGACTGCCTACTTGTTCTATGGAGGATCAGAAGCTGCACCAACAATGCTTCGATATAAGGAAGGATTTATTAAGGGAATCCTGGATAACTGAAGATTTGTTTTAAGTGGAGTGTTCATAGGTTTGGCTGTGAGCATGTTTGCCTTCTTAAGTAGATTTCTCAAGTACTGTTGAGTAAGAAGGATACCTGAACTAGTAGAGGTGACCTCAATACCCAGAAGTGAAGTTGACCAAGATCTTTAATGGAGAATTGCTGATGTAAAGTATGTCAGAGGTGTTTCATTGCAGAAGATGAATTACCAGTAACGATAATATCATCAACGTAGATCAAAATGTAAATGTAGGAAATCCTACCCAGATTTCAGAAAAAATAGAGAAGGAACAGGACCAGTCACAGCAAACACTGATGATGAATGATGAAGAAAGGTGATGGCATCCCAACGGATATGGAGAAGGATAAAAAGCAGCAGAAGAAAACAAGTCCTGAGTTAGTGAAGGAAGCTTCATCACAGAGACCTCCAGTAGTCAAGATCAGTCCCATTAAGGAGACCTATGAGCTGGATATGAGATACGAGGGGATTTAGCCTTCAGAGAGAGAGTGTATTTGACGAGGAGAGAGATGCTTAGCTTACACACTAGAACAGAACATAACTGAGCTACTGTTTTTGAAATACCAACTGACTTCACTTCAACTTCTCCTTCTCTTGTTCACACTTATCCTGACCTTGCCAAGCTTGACTTAACAACTTCTACTGCTACCGTGATTCCAATCCCTTCTCTTTCCATTGTTTTTTCAGAGCAACACGCCGCAGCCTCTCCCATTCTCAACGCGCCGCTGTACATTTCCATCTTGCCTTCGTAATCATGCTAGCAGTTATAATAAGAATTCTATCGTAAGAACACTAGCTGGAGAAGGGAATCTGACCTGTCCATTGTAATAATTCCATCGTCATCTGGTTATCTGGACATTGACATCAGACCAGCTATTTCCATTGTTATCAAAGGCCAGAGTCAATAGGTTTCGTTCACTTAGGACGCTGTTGCCCAACCAAGCCCCATAACCTTGATATCCAAGGAACGCTGTCCAAGGTTTTTCCCCGATACCCGATTCCCGAGCGTTGAGAAATACTGGTTTATTGAGTCAAAGCAGAGTGACCTGCGGCCTGGTGTTAGCAGGCTGAGGACACCAAACAAAAGCTGGAAAAAAAAGAACTATATAAGAGTTTGATCGGATTCGCCAACCTCCCTAAATTTGCCAACCAAAAACTGTCCCGATAAATAAGCTTTCCCCGAGAAGCTGATTTAGTTAGTGAGTGAGCCGCTCTTTTGCTCCGCACCTATAGTAAAAAATTCTACCCAGGCGCGAAGCGTAGGAGGCAAAACAAAAAGTGTTAAAAAGAAGAGAGATACCAAGCCGGGCAACTTCCCCTAGTAACTACTGAACACAAAAGCCAAGGTGACCCAGAACAATTATTTAACTTATTTCTTTTCGAGTTTAAGAAGGACCTTGTGCGCGGTTCACGACTCCCGGTGCTTAGAGATGCGGTTCTTCACTACAGCAGTGGTAAGAAAATCCAAGTCCTTACTTAAGTTAAAGATCTTGTGTGAAGAAGCTCTCATTCTCTAATAGAAGGATTTTATTGTTTTAGAAGATGCAGATAGGCTGATAGCTGGACTATTAGGTATTGCATGATTGATATAACCCTGGCATTTATCATTAAAGTCCGCATCTTGGCTTGGAGGATGTACCGGTAGGCTCTTGTCATTTGTCATTTGCCAATACTGGACATTTGGTGAAGGCCGGATGTGGATAGCGCTCACCTGATACTTGGACTCGAAGGGGACCAGGTCGTGTCTCAATATCTTCAGTAGAGTCATTATATGATATATGTCTTTCTTTATAGATTTGGAAATCCGTGTATCAATTGTCCCTGGCTCTCCCTTTTGATAGCCAAGAGTCCCGATCTTTCACTCCATCATGCCTTCGGTAAGGGCTGGCTCACAAGATACAGCCAGAGGTGTGTCCTTGCTTGTATTATCAGAAATCACCGATCCACCAACCCTTGCATTTCGTTCTAGCGACAAGGACCTACCTTATACAGTCCCTATGAAGTTGCTGAAACTTTCAATGCACTGAAACAAGACAACATGACAGTCAATGCTTATATTGATAAGTTTGAAGATTTAATGACTATGTTGAAACAAGATACACCGGAGCTAACCGAAGAGTGGTTTGTAAAATGCTTTGTCAACGGCCTTCGTCATGACATCAAACACCAACTCAGGCCTCTCCATCCAGAGTCCCTGACTGATGCGTACTGGCAGGCCAAAGACATGGAGATAGCTTTGGACTATTATGCAAAGAAGAATAAGTTTGCAACTAAGCCTCAAAATACTAACACTTTGAATGGGGTTTGAATAATAGAGAAAAGATTGAAGATGCAAAGCCAGTTAATGGCAACATGAATACCAGAAATGCCCTTATTGAACAAAGGAGAGCTTTAGGGCTATGTTTTCAATGTGGTGATAAGTGGGCATCAGTGTAAAAAAAAATAAAGGTACACATGTTGGTAGGCAGTGAAGAAGGTCAGTTTGAGGTTGGTGACAGTAGTGAACCAGTTGTAGAGGGTGTGGATGTGAATACAGTGCAAGTATAAGAAGTTGAAGCTGATGAGGCCATTGTGTCCATGTGTGCAACCTCATCTAATCCTAATCTTTCTACAATGAAATAGAAAGGGGAAGTAGTAGCTAATAAAGCTATCTGTGCACTGTTAGACAGTGGGAGCACCCACAGCTTTATCAACCCAGTGGTGATTGATGGGATTAAGTGTAAATTAGTGAAAACTAATCCAATGGTTGTGACTGTAGCAAATGGTCAAAAAATTGATAGTTATGCTAAAGGCACAGGGCTATCTATTCTTTCTAATGAGGAAAGCAGAATAGGGGCCGATATGAGTTCATGTTTAATACGGCATTGGAACTAGGTATCAAAGCAAGTAAGGGTAGGGCAACGTTTCAGGTATTAAAACCATTTTAGTCAAGAGTTCTTCCTGTCTTCTTTTCTTGTTGTTACGTTGGCAAATACTAGGGCTTGGCAGGGCTTGCAAAAATTTTTGGAAAGAGAAGAAAAGAAAATGAAGCGCTAGTTCGAGGGATATAATATAATTTGTTGGGAGGGAGTCTTTTTCTGTCTTGAGGGTTTTATTTGAAATCCAAATCGAAATGCCTCAACTTGATAAATTGACTTATTTCTCACAATTCTTCTGGTTATGCCTTCTCCTCTTTACTTTTTATATTCTATTTTTTAATAATAATAATGGAATACTTGGAATTAGCAGAATTCTCAAACTACGGAACCAACTGCTTTCGCACCGGGGGAACAAGATCCAGAGCGAGGACCCTAAGAATTTGGAAGATATCTCGAGAAAAGGTTTGAGAAAGACCTTATCCGCTGGTCTAAAAAAAAGAATTTATAATCTCTCCTCCTTTATTTATTTATTTTTTTTGAAATACCCTTATTTTCTTATATATATATATATATTCTTTTATGTTTTTCTACTTATTTTGCGTCTAATCCTACCCCAACTATTTTCATCTCTTAATAACACGAGCTTCTTTTTAATCACTCTCCCACCGGAGGTTCAAAGTCCACAGGCGCTTGCTCATTTACAAGGGCTCAATTTCTACCTGAGCCTTTATGAGCAAGATCCGGAGTGGGTTGCGTTCATTCAGCAAGAGCTGAACAACACCCCTCTGGGAGACATACAGGGGCGCTTGCACCTCTTTTTGATGGAAGAAAAGATCTCGTGTTTACGACGAGATCTTATACAAGATTTTATTTCTCAATATAATAGGAGCGAAACCGTACTTCCCGTCGAGCCCTACCATTTGGAACAGGCGGTTCGTTCCTATTTGGATTATCGTCGTGGAACAGATGATTTCTCCATTCTCCAGGCAGCTTATCAGGATATGCGGGAGAATGAGGGAAGATCTGCTTTTTTTTCTGAAGTCGTTTCGCACAACCGTGAATACCTCGAATTCCAAAGCGCCGAAAGGACGTGGATAGAGGTGGAACGTCGGATGCGGTGGGAAGGGATAATAAAGAGCAAAGCTTGGCTCGAAAGGGCTGAGCATGAGCATGCGCTACTCTTATTTCAATATGAGGATAAAAAAAGGGGGAGGATTTAATTTTAATGATATGCAGCTTGGATCTATAGATTGGTTGGTCAGGCGTGATCAGTCTCTTAGACGGTTGTTAAACCCCCCCCGCCTCATATCATATTTTAGTACAATACGCATTTCGTTTTTTACTACGCGTCAAGCGCCTTTATGTGATGTGACCTAACAGGATTTTAGAATTAACTCAGCGATTTTTCAGACGGAGGAGAGGAAATGAAAGCAGAAGAAGTTATCGAAACTCGGAACCACATGTTCAATCTTTTTTTAGCGGTTTCCCCAGAGATCTTTCTCATTAACGCAACCTTCATTTTGCTCATTCATGGAGTTGTATTTAGTACCTCTAAGAAAGATGATTATCCACCGTTAGTTAGTAATGTGGGTTGGCTTGGATTACTTAGTGTTGCGCGCCTAGGAAGGCAGCGCGCTTGGGATGCGGAGGAGCTATTATTGCCCAGCTCCCTAACCTAATGCGGCCGGACCGCAGGGAACCTTAGCATGGGGGGACGTCCTAATCCTTTTGCCGCCGCAAGGCTGGCTAATCGTACGCAGCAGGAGCTAGGGAACTCCCCTGGTTCAGGAAGGCACATGAGTCCGAACGCTATTATGAATGTGCGACCGACACTACACTACGTAGGTACCTGTGCATGCAGGTGAGGCGTCGGTCGGTCCTAGAAACGGCGGCAGCTAGCGAGGAGTTAACGACCGGACGTGCTGCAACCTAGGGATCACCAGGCAGCTCTTTCGCTCTATAGGGATATCGGGGGGGCATAGCACAATTCTTCTTGGAGGAGGGTTGGTTTGCCCAGGTGACTGATCCTGCCATAATATACTCCCGCCAATTCTATTGCACCGGCAACCGAAGTCGAACATACATACGACGATCTTCATGCGTGAAGGGACGGGAGGAAAGAAAGGGCGGTAGATGATAATGCGAAAGGGCACCGCGTCTGGGCGGGCGGGCTGAATGGATGAGCGAAAGATGCCATGGAGTGGGGAATATCCCGAGTCTAAAGTTAGACAACTAAATGCACTTCAAGGTGCTGCCGAGGAACTGGGGGACCTTCTCTTCTCGAGCACAGGATAGGCAATAGAGAGATAGAGTTAGCCTATTCGTTATGGGGAATCGATGCTCCGGACCGAATAGTTACCTCCTTTTTTTTTCTTTCTCTGGCGCATATTAGCTTAGCAGCGCTCAAAAGGCCCAGGTTGGTTTGTTTGGCTTCCTCTCTTAGGCCACTTTCCTTACCTTACTCCCGCAACACTCCCACTCCAAGCTACGCCTGCTGAGCAAGATGCATTGCGATTTCCTCTTCTGTGGACGCACCTTCGCCTCACTATGACCCGGGACGGGAAGAGAAAGACTTTGATTTTTCCGGCGGGCTTGATAGTAAAGCCAAAGAAAGACGCCCCAAGGCAAGGTACAACTGTTGGGAAGGGGACATGATCAATAGAACCCGGCTGGATCCGGGCTGGGATAGTGGCGCCCATTCCTAACCAGTTCAGAAAAGGTTCGCTCATGCTGGAGGTACTAACCACTTAGTGATCGGTCCGCTAGTTCACGCAAATCAGAAGAAGTTATCACGGACGAGCCACATGCAGGGAAACTTGCACGTGTGGTTCTGGCCGGGCTTTCCTTCGGTATCTAATAACCTTGCTTCTGCTCGCCGCTGGCGCACCTCTCCTAACTATTGCCCATTTATTCTGGAATAATTTTTTTAGGAGGGACAATTTTACATATTTCTGCCAAATCCTTCTATTATTAAGTACGGCTGGTACCATTTCGATGTGTTTCGATTCTTTCGAAAAAGAGAGGTTTGATGCTTCTGAATTCATTGTATTAATTCCACTTCCTACTCGCAGTATGCTCTTAATGATCCCGGCTCATGATTTAATTGCCATGTATTTAGCTATTGAGCTTCAAAGTTTATGTTTTTATGTGATCGCAGCATCAAAAAGAAAGTCTGAATTTTCCACGGAAGCCGGCTCAAAATATTTGATCTTAGGTGCATTTCCCTCTGGAATATTATTGTTCGGGTGCGACCGGACTACTACCGATCAATTTTTGGAAACTTCTTTATAGACTTGTAGAGACCCTCTATGTAGTTGTAATTCTTGGGCAATCGATCTACTTTCCCCATAGCCCTAAGGCTGTGTCTTGATCTCCTACGTGCGAAAGATAAGATACGGGAGACGAGGTCCTATGGTATGGGTCTTCGACCCTTGGTCTAATTCCACGACGGAGAGTCGGCGTGGCGTAAAGTGAAGATTGGGGGGAATAGAGCGAAATCCCCGTCTGGGGTATTCCGAAGGTGTAACCTAGGCAACGAAAAAGGGGCCCGATACTTCAACTAAAGGAGCGACCTGTTGGTTCACCAAACCCCGACCCAGTGTCACACGTTCTCCAGGTCCGAAGGGATCCAGTGCCCAACTACCGACTCCTCCCGGAATTGCGTTATCGGAGCCGAGCCAGGAATAGCCGTTAGTGGACACCTACCACTTTTCACCGGTTAGAGAGGCCCTCTTTAATACATTAAGAAAATATGTTCACAGGGGCCAGAAAGACTCGGTCATAGGAACTTAAACCACCTACGCGCTGGTAAACGAAAACCACCTCGACCGGATCTACCGAACGAAGAAGGCCGCCCCGTCGAAAGAATTAACACGCCAAAAGGGCCACCAGCTTTCCCCAAAAAAAGGGGAGATCCGCTGCTTACTGCTCACGGAAACATCCGACCTTATCGTCAAGTCGTCCGCCTATCTTTCTGATCTCATTCGTTTTCCGATCGCATAAAAAGATCAAAAAATAAATGTGAGAATGTAGTTACAGATAAAAAGTAAATATCTCTCTGTCTGTGTTCTTAAATCATTCATTGGATGATGTGCGTTTCATCAAGTATGAACTTCTTTCTTTTTTTCTATGCAAACCGGATCGACGGTCCATTTATTTCAGTGCCCTCATCCGCGTGTATGTCTGTGTTAGATAGGCTCTGGAAGGCCTTACTTGACTAACAGGTAGGGCGCGTTACTTTTATTCTTTTTTTGCTGCTTACCCGCATGTTTAGATTATTTACTTGCCCTTTCACTTTTTCTTCGGCTGTCACCAACTTTGTTCAATGCTAGTCCCTAACCCATGAATAAGGGCTCCGCTGGCTACCGGGTTCAGAGAAGTTTGTAAGCTCTTTCTCTTTTTTTGTTTTTCGCCACCTCCTGTGTCTTTCCGTTTAAGGTCTTTAATTCGGCATTTGCTTCGTTAGAGAAAGCCATGCGTGAACTACAAAGCACGGGATTCTGAACACCACGAAAGAAAGCGTACTACTTTTCATTAAGGTCCGACTTACTTTTCAGAGAGGAGAGACATGAACTTGTTTTAGGCGTAGAAAAGGCAGTAGGTATGAAAGATTGATTGAAAAGAGGTAGGGACTGGTCTCGCTGCTAAGGGAGAAGGAGACCTCTGTCGGAGCAAGCTAAAGAGCCCACTTTAGATCGTCGATTTCAGGTAAGGCACTCGATCAAGCCTATACATCCGGGAATTTCGCTCCAAACCAAAGACGACTTGCTTTGCTGCATTTCTTGGGCCGGGGCTTTACTTGATTTTTTGGCGAAAGAAAGGCCATATGATCTACTTTCTGGTGCCGGTCTCACCCCCTCTGCTGAGGAAGGGCTTTCCTCTTCTTCCTGTGTACCTCTAGTGACTCGACTCGTGTCTTGGAGGTCCAAATGTTCCTATTTGCCTTTGCGTTTTTGCGCCTCTAGAAGCCTCATCGCTTTTTCACGGTCAAAGTTCAAGAAATAGGGTTTCTGATCAGCAGAAAGAATGAACTGTAGACCCGCTAAACAGCTGCACCAAGAAAAATGGCTCTTTCGGCACCCTCAAGAATAGCTTGTGCGTTGGCCCAAAGAAGCCCTGGGTAAAGCTCGATTAGTACATAAAAAAAGGAAACCTTCCCCCCCCGGGGCGGAGGAAACGGCAACCCTACTGCATTGGAACATCGTCTCCTCACCATCTCCCTCCCCATCGTCTCCTTCTTCACTTCCCCGGAACTGCACATCAGGATTCTTCAATCCTTCTATCTGGCCTCCGTACCCGTAGTGGAGTGCCTTGCTACTTTCAATATGAAAAGGAAGATGAGATGGCGGGATTGAAATAAACTCTGATCTTTGGTTATTGATCTTGGTGGCATTTCAGTACGAATTGCTTGTCAGCCTTCATCCCCGACCACTGCTTAGGCGACCCAGCCAGCGGACT